ATGCGTTGATTGTTTTCTACGAATCACAAAGATATTGGTACTTTATATATTTTATTTGGTATATGATCTGGGTTAGTTGGAACTGCTCTTAGATTATTAATTCGAGCTGAGTTAGGTCAGCCTGGAGCTTTGCTGGGGGATGACCAATTGTATAATGTAATTGTAACAGCACATGCATTTGTAATAATTTTTTTCTTAGTAATACCTATAATGATTGGGGGTTTTGGAAATTGATTAGTTCCTTTGATATTGGGTGCTCCTGATATAGCATTTCCTCGTTTAAATAATATGAGTTTTTGACTGCTTCCTCCTGCATTATTATTATTGTTATCATCAGCTGCAGTAGAAAGTGGTGTTGGAACTGGATGAACTGTATATCCACCATTGGCTGGGAATTTGGCACATGCAGGAGGATCTGTTGATTTAGCTATTTTTTCTTTACATCTTGCGGGTGCTTCTTCTATTTTAGGAGCAGTAAATTTTATTACAACTATTATTAATATACGATGACGGGGTATACAGTTTGAACGTCTTCCGTTATTTGTTTGATCAGTTAAAATTACAGCTGTGTTATTACTTCTTTCTCTTCCAGTATTAGCTGGAGCTATTACTATGCTTTTAACTGATCGAAATTTTAATACAGCATTTTTTGATCCAGCAGGAGGTGGTGATCCTATTTTATATCAACATTTGTTTTGATTTTTTGGGCATCCCGAAGTTTATATTTTAATTCTTCCTGGGTTTGGTATAATTTCTCATATTGTAAGTCACTATTCAGTTAAGAAAGAAACTTTTGGTACGTTAGGAATAATTTATGCCATGTTAGCTATTGGTGTTTTAGGGTTTATTGTGTGAGCACATCATATGTTTACTGTAGGTATGGATGTAGATACACGAGCATACTTTACAGCCGCTACAATGATTATTGCCGTGCCAACTGGTATTAAGGTATTTAGATGATTAGCAACGATTCACGGAGCTAAAGTTAAATATGAAGCTCCAATGCTTTGAGCATTAGGGTTTATTTTTTTATTTACTGTTGGTGGGTTAACTGGTATTGTTTTATCAAATTCTTCATTAGATATTGTTATACATGATACATATTATGTAGTAGCTCATTTTCATTATGTTTTATCAATAGGAGCTGTATTTGCTTTGTTTGGAGCATTTAATTATTGATTTCCGTTATTAAGTGGGGTGACTTTACACAGTCGATGAACAAAAGCACATTTTTATATTATATTTATTGGTGTAAATGTAACTTTTTTTCCTCAGCATTTTTTAGGTTTAGGAGGTATACCTCGTCGATATTCAGATTACCCTGATTGTTATACAAAGTGAAATGTAGTTTCATCCATTGGATCAATGATTTCATTCGTAGCTGTTTTATATTTTATAGTGATTGTATGAGAAGCATTGGTTGCTCAGCGTAGGGTAGTGTGAAGTACTCATTTAAGTACGGCTCTTGAATGAGATAATATTTTACCTGCTGATTTTCATAATGCACCTGAAACTGGAGCATTAATTGTTAATTAATAATTTTTAAATATTATATGAGTCTATGAGGACAATTAGGATTTCAAGATGCAGCTTCTCCTTTAATAGAAGAATTAATTTTTTTTCATGATCATGCTATAATAATTTTAGTAATAATTATTAGTTTGGTTGGATATGCAGCGTTATCTCTTATAATAAATAAATATACATGCCGTTCGCTTGTTGAGGGTCAAGAAATTGAAACTATTTGAACTATTATTCCAGCATTTATCTTAATTTTTTTGGCTTTACCTTCATTACGTTTATTGTATCTTTTAGATGAAGTAGGTGATTGCAGATTGACTGTAAAAAGTATTGGGCATCAATGATATTGAAGTTATGAATATTCTGATTTTCTAAATATTGAATTTGATTCATATATAATTCCAACTAATGAATTAGAACCAGGGGATTTTCGATTACTGGAAGTTGATCATCGTGTTGTTCTGCCCACTCAAACAGATATTCGGGTACTTGTAACTTCAGCTGATGTAATTCATTCTTGAACTGTTCCAGCTTTAGGAGTAAAGGCGGATGCTATTCCAGGACGATTAAATCAATTAAGTTTTTATATTAAGTATCCTGGGGTATTTTATGGTCAATGTTCTGAAATCTGTGGAGCAAATCATTCATTTATACCTATTGTACTTGAAGCAATTCCTTTAGAAAATTTTATGGAATGAGTTGTTAATGTTTCTGAATAAAAATAAAAAGTTAGTTAAAACATAATATTAGGTTGTCAGCCTTACGTTGCTAATTTTATTTAGTACTTTTTATATGCCTCAATTATCTCCATTAAATTGAATCTTTTTATTTATTTTGTTTTGAGTTGCTGTCTTAAGTCTATCTATCTTGATTTGATGATCAAGTAAAGTTTATTTTCAAAGAAGAACTATAAATTTAAGTTCTGTTAAAGAAAATAAATGAAATTGATAATGTTATTTACTATGTTATAATAAGAATGCTTGTAGACATTTTTTCTTCATTTGATGATAATAATCAAGTTTTTATATCTTTATACATATTAATATGAATTTTTTCATTGGTAAGAATTCTTATTTTCAGTTCTTCATATTGAGTGATATCTCCTCGTTGAGCCAGGGTAATTATAACTTTTAAAGATACAGTATCTTCTCAAATTTTTCGTTCTTTTGGCTTAAATATAGGAGGATTTATTAATGTTATTGCTGGCTTATTTTTATTCCTTATTTTTATAAACTTAAGTGGTCTAATTCCATATGTATTTAGGCCAACTAGACATTTAGCTGTATCATTATCCTTAGGTTTACCTTTATGACTTAGATTAATTGTATCTGCTGTGTTTTTTAATCCAACATCAGTTATTGCTGGATTATTACCTATAGGAGCTCCAGCACCTTTAAATCCTTTTTTAGTTTTAATTGAAACTGTTAGTATTATAGTACGCCCTATTACATTATCGGTTCGATTAACTGCTAATATAAGGGCAGGACATATTGTATTAACATTAATTGGTAACTATCTAACAACTAGTTTCTTTATGTCATCTGTTTTTTCAATAATTATACTTTTATCAATTCAAGTATTTTATACTATTTTTGAATTTGGGATTAGGTTAATTCAGGCATATATTTTCTGTTTATTAATCACATTGTACTCAGATGAACATCCTCATTAATGTAGTTAATTATTACTATGTTATAAAGTTATTAAGAATTGTAAAAGAATTAAATATTCATTTTTGGGGTATGAACCCAACAGCTTTTAATTTAGCTTATTTTACAATTTAAATTTGTTGGGAAAATTTAATTCCGTAAATAGATCTACAGTCTATCGCTTATAACTCAGCCACCTAACAAGTATATTGATACACACCAAGAATTCAATTCCATCTTCGATTTTGCAGGTCGATGTTTTATCGTAAACTATGGCGGGCAAGGTCTAAAAATATATTTTTCATTGTAAGCTTTGAAGGCTTATAGTTTAGTTTAACTTAAGACCTTTTACCAGGAGGTGATGGCCCTCTCTTAAGAAATCAAAATTCTTCGTGCCCTAACACTGCTTTGTAACTATCTTTTTTAAATTTTATTAATCCTCTTGCTTGGAAGGCAATTGTACTTTTTCATACTCAAAAGATTATTTCTAATAAATTAATTTTATTCCTTTAGAATGAAAATCTAATGTGCTATAGTGGAACACCCTAGAAACATAAATCTAATAAGGCTTAAATTGAGGATATATAAGCTTAATTATTTAAAAGTAATCACTTTATCTCTTATATTAATGTAAGCTTGGCTCTGACTTTTTAGTATAGTAAAAACTAAGGAATACACATGGTTTTTATGGAAAGAGGCGAGTTAAAGAAGTCCTATAATTTTATATAATATTAAAATATAATCCTTTTTTAAGATATTATTTATTATAAAATGTCATAATAGTTTCGCTAACACCAGTGTTTGAGGTTAAAATAAAAGCGAGAGCTTGTATTAGCTTAGTTATAAGATCTGGTTAACTTGGTGCCAGCATCCGCGGTTATACCAAGAGATCAAATTATATTTACAAGGTAAAAAGGCAGTTAAATACTATATTAAAAGCTTATTGATTTTTTATATAAAGGTAAAATTTAAATATAAATTAATAACACTATCTAAGCTGTTAATATTGAATCTGCGACACCCTAGGGGGAAACTGGGATTAGATACCCCATTATTCTTGGATTTAAATAAATGAAAATTTACCAGAGTACTATGAATCATATTAAAAATTTAAAACTCAAAGAGCTTGGCGGTGTTTTAGACCTCTCAGGGGAACCTGTCTCTTAATCGACAATCCACGTTATACCTAACCCTTTTTAGCTTAACAGTTTGTATACCATCGTCGTCAGGTAACTTTTAAAAATTTAGAAGTTGGCAACCAAATACTTATGAATTTAGACGTCAGATCAAGGTGCAGCTTATATAGGGGTGAGGATGGGTTACAATTAATAATTATAAATACGGATATAATAATGAAATACGTATTATAATGAAGGAGGACTTGAAAGTAAGAATAACATATAAAAATAATCTGAATTAGGCTCTGAAACATGCACACATCGCCCGTCGCTCTCATTGAAAAACGAGATAAGTCGTAACATAGTAGGGGTAATGGAAATTGTTCCTGGATGAAAAATATAGTATAAATAAATACACTTCATTTACACTGAAGAAATATTCTAAACGCTGAGTTATTTTTAAATTAAAATTAATTAAGTTAATGTTAGTAATATAACATATATTTAAATTTATAAAAACATTCTTAAATTAAGTAATGGTGACTAAAATTTATTATAAATGACTATTATAAGAGTACTGAAAAGGAAGAATTAAATTATATAAAAGAAAAAGTAAATCTTTGTACCTTTTGCATCATGGTCTAGCTAGATTTAAATTTTAAATAAATTTTCTCGAAATCTAATGAGCTATCCATAATATTTATTTTAGTAAATTAGCAAAGTAATTGTGGCAAAAATTTTTTAATAATTATGGATAGAAATGAAATTTTATTCGAATTAGATGATAGCTAGTTTTCTTAGAAAAGCATCTTAGTGCTATTAATCAAATTTTTATATAAAATTTATTTTAAATAAAACTTTGATTACTTTAGATTTTTGAGGATAAGCTCATAAATATTCAATTAAAACACATAATTTTATTATTAATTTAAGCTTGAAAATAGCTATAATATTAAGATTTTGTTATAATTTTAAATTAAATTAATAAATATAATAACTTTGTTTTATGAATTTATAAGAAAAAGTTCATAAATTTATAAATGAATTACATTAATGCTAGGATGAGTATTAAAGCAAATTATAATATAATTTACAAAATTAACGTATAATATATAGTTAATAATTTTTTTTATAAAATTATAAAAAGGAACTCGGCAAACATTATTATTCTGCCTGTTTATCAAAAACATGGCTCTTTGATAAGACTATATAAAGAGTCGGACCTGCCCAGTGAATCTGTTTAAACGGCCGCGGTACTCTGACCGTGCAAAGGTAGCATAATCATTTGCCTTATAATTGAAGGCTGGTATGAATGGTTTAACAAGAATAAAGCTGTCTCTTTATAATTAAATAGAATTTTATTTTTAGGTGAAGAAGCCTGAATTTAATTAAAAGACAAGAAGACCCTATCGAGCTTTAAATAAATTAATAGGACTATAATAATTAATAGTTAAAAAATCAACTTCAACTTATTTTGGTTGGGGCGACAAAGGAACATAAAAAGCTTCTTTTTATCTAGAATCTGAAACATATAAGTATTGATCCAAAGAGTTTTGATTAAAAGAATTAGTTACCGTAGGGATAACAGCATTATCTTTTTTGAGAGCTCATATCGAAAAAAAGGTTTGTGACCTCGATGTTGGACCAGAATATCCCAAAGATGCAGAAGTCTTTAAGGGTTGGTCTGTTCGACCATTAAAATTCTACGTGATCTGAGTTCAGACCGGCGTGAGCCAGGTCAGTTTCTATCTTTTATTATAAATAATAAGTTTAGTACGAAAGGACCAACTTATAATATTACAAAATATTTTTTAAGAAGCAATATAATAGAAAAGTTAATCAAATTTTTTATAAAATAATCAAATTAGCAAAGATAATGCAACTGACTTAGGATCAGTAGACATAGGTGAAATTCCTTTATTTGATACATAAAGATGGCAGATGAAGTGCATTAGGTTTAAGCCCTAAATATAAAGATGAAATTTCTTTTCTTTATAATGTATCTATCTATTTTATCATGTTTATTTACTTATGTTTGCATTTTGCTGGCAGTCGCTTTTTTTACTCTTTTAGAACGTAAAGGATTAAGATATATTCAAATTCGAAAAGGACCTAATAAAGTAGGTTTAGCTGGACTTCCACAACCTATTGCTGATGCTGCAAAACTTTTAACAAAAGAAATTGCTAAACCAACAATAGCAAATTATTCTCCATACTTTATTGCCCCAATTTTCAGGTTTATTCTGGCTTTATTACTTTGACAACTTTATCCAAGATTATATGCTACAGGATATTTTAAGTGGGGTATTCTATTTTTCTTATGTGTATCTGGATTAAATGTATATGGAACACTGCTTGCAGGGTGAGCGTCAAATTCGAAATATGCTTTATTAGGTAGTTTACGAGCCATTGCTCAAACAATTTCATATGAAGTTAGAATAGCTCTTATTTTATTATTTCCTTTGTTTTTAGTAGGTACATTTAGATTTGTTGAAATTAAGGAATCACAACAATTTATTTGATTAAGATTTATTATATTTCCTGTATTTATAATATGATTTGTAACCTGTGTTGCTGAAACCAATCGTGCTCCTTTTGATTTTGCCGAAGGAGAATCAGAATTGGTTTCTGGATTCAATATTGAATATGGAGCAGCCGGATTTGCTTTGATTTTTTTAGCTGAATATGCAAATATTTTAGTAATAAGACTTTTTAGGGCATTACTTTTTACTGGAGGCAGGTCAATAATTTTATTTGAAAGAGATTTAAGTTTCATATTTAAAGTTCTATTCTTCGCATTTGTTTTTATTTGAGTTCGAGGCAGATATCCTCGATATCGATATGATTTATTAATAAATTTAACTTGAAAAGGTTTCTTACCTAGAGCATTATGTTTTTTATTAGTAATTACATGTGTTTCATACCATATTTATTATTAGCGAAGTTGTAGTTTAACAAAAATATTAACATTGGAAGTTAATGATTAGGTAAATAATCCTACTCTTCGAAATGAGTGCTCTTATCATATTTACTTTAACTGCTTCTGGATTACTATTACTCCCGCTAATAGCACAACCACTAAGATTAGGATTAGTTATTATGTTTTCAACATTAATAATATGCTCGATTAGAGCAATATTAATTTCTTCTTGATATGGTTATATTTTATTTTTAATTTATGTAGGTGGTTTATTGGTTATATTCGCTTATGTAGCGGCGCTATCTCCAAACGTTTTGTTTGGAAGTGGTTCTCCATTAATTTTATTTTTCTTTATAAGTTTAATTTTAAGTATAATAATATTTGCTTATCCTCTAATTGATTTTTCATCTATTAATTATATAAGATTCTATAGAAGATTTAAATTTATAAAAATATATGGTACTGAAATAGTTTCACCACAAATAATCTCTATTCTAATTGGGTTAGCTCTTATTTTATTGATTAATCTTATTGTTGTTGTAAAAATTTGTTACTACCAACATGCATCTCTTCGTCCTTTTAAAGAATAAATATTATATATGCGAAGACCGATTCGAAAAGTCCATCCAGTATTAAAATTGGTTAATGGAGCATTAGTAGATTTACCAGCTCCTTCAAATTTATCAATTTGATGAAATTTCGGTTCCTTATTAGGTATATGTTTAGGAATCCAAATTTTAACTGGTTTATTTTTAGCTATACATTATACAGCACACGTAGATCTGGCTTTTAGATCTGTTATTCATATTACTCGTGACGTTAGTTATGGATGGCTATTACGAGCCCTTCATGCAAATGGAGGATCCTGATTTTTTATTTGCATTTATTTTCATGTTGGTCGTGGAATATACTATGGATCATATGTTAACCAACACACTTGAAATATTGGAGTTATTTTGTTACTTTTAACCATAGGAACAGCGTTTTTAGGTTATGTCCTTCCATGAGGTCAAATATCTTTTTGGGGTGCAACTGTAATTACTAATCTTCTATCAGCTATTCCATATCTAGGTAAAATACTAGTAGAATGGGTCTGAGGTGGTTTTGCAGTTGATAATGCCACACTAACTCGATTTTTTGCTTTACATTTCTTATTACCTTTTGCTATTATAGGATTAAGTATTCTACATTTATTATTTTTACATGAAACAGGATCAAATAATCCACTAGGGCTAAATAGTGATGGTGAAAAAGTCCCATTTCATGTCTATTATACATTTAAAGATCTAGTAGGTTTTTTAGTTGTCATTACTTTTCTAACTATATTAGTTTTATTTTCCCCACAACTATTAACAGATCCTGAAAATTTTATTCCAGCAAACCCTCTAGTAACTCCCGTACATATTCAACCGGAATGATATTTCTTATTCGCCTATGCAATTTTACGATCTATTCCAAATAAACTCGGAGGTGTTATTGGACTTGTAGGTTCAATCGTTATTTTATTTATTCTACCTTTTACTCATACAGGTAAATTTCGACCTATATCATTTTATCCCTTAAATCAAATCCTGTTCTGATCTTTTGTAGGAATTTTCTTGATCTTAACATGAATTGGAGCCTGTCCAGTAGAAACTCCATATGAACAAATTGGTCAAGTTTTTACCGGTTTATATTTCCTATATTTTATTCTGAATCCTTTAATTCAAATAATATGAGATAAAATTTTAGATTTTTAAGACTAAGTTACTTCCTGGGGACCGTTTGTCTTGAAAACAAACCTTGAGTGTTCAATTCACTCAGTAACTTAAATAGCAATAAGAAATAAAGAATTCATTTTTGGCTTACAAGACCAATGTTTTAAATTTAAACTATTATTGCTTTATCTAATGAGAGCATTTTATTTAACATTACTTAGTATATTAGGATTTTTTATAGCCTTATTAGCCTTATCATTACAATATAAACACTTTTTGAGGGTATTACTTAGACTAGAAGCCGCTAGGATAAATTTATTTATTATAATATTTGCTTTTTCAAATAATATTACTCTTAGAGGTCAAACATCCCTCATTCTTATTACATTAGCAGCCTGTGAAGCTAGACTAGGATTAGCTATTCTAGTCGCTATTATTCGAGCTCAGGGAAATGACTACGTATCCAGCTTCTCTTTACAAAAATGTTAGGACTAATTTTATATTCATTTACAATTATATTGATTCCATCAAGAAAATATTCTTGATATCAAAAAATATGATCTCTAGGCTTAGGAAGAATGCTTTCCATTATTCACATTTTCACTCCGTTTTGAAACTATGAATATATAAATATATTTATAGTTAATGACTCAATATCATCAATTTTAATTTCTTTAACTTTATGAATTTCCCTAATAATAATAATAGCAAGACAAAATAGCGTAAAAACTAATGAAAATTCATATAGATTATTCTCCCTCTTTCTATTATTCTTAAATTTTATTTTAGTTAGAACCTTTTTAGTATCTAACAGTCTTATTTTTTATTTTTTGTTTGAAGCCTCCCTTATTCCTACTCTCCTTTTAATTTTAGGATGAGGTTATCAGCCTGAGCGACTGCAAGCCGGTATATATATAATAATCTATACGGTAGCTGCTTCGTTACCGTTATTACTATTAATTTTATGAAATAATAGACAACTTTCTTCAGGTGAAATGTTAATAATATCAACTTTACGGAATCATGTTAGATTAATTCAAGATTCAACATGAACTTTAAACTTTATAACAGTTATTATTTTTACTGCTTTTCTAGTTAAATTACCTATATTTACTGTTCATCTATGACTACCAAAAGCTCATGTAGAAGCTCCCGTTGCAGGTTCTATAGTACTAGCAGCAGTATTATTAAAATTAGGAGGCTATGGAATTTTACGCTTTCATCAATATTTTAACTTTTATATGTCTAATGCCTCTATTTTGATTTTTTCTTTAGCACTTTGAGGAGGAGTTTTAACTAGAATTATTTGTTTTCGTCAAATTGATTTAAAGGCATTAATTGCTTATTCTTCCATTGGACATATATCTCTTATATTAGCTGGAGCTTTTTCTAATACATCTTGAGGATGAGCTGGAGCTTTGGTTTTAATAATTTCTCATGGTTTTTGTTCTTCAGCTCTTTTTGCATTAGCAAATTATGTTTATGAAAAAACCCATACACGAAGATTATTTTTAAGTAAAGGAATACTAATATTGTTACCAGCTCTTGCATTATGATGATTTATATTCTGTGTAATAAATATAGCAGCTCCTCCTAGTATTAATTTATTAGGTGAAATTATAATTTTCCCTTCAACAATCTTTAGATCAAAATACTTTCTAATATCATTAGGTTTAATAAGATTTCTAGCAGCATTATATAGTATATATTTATTTACATCTATTCAACATGGAGGTAGTCCTAAATTTATAAAACCATTTAATAATTTTAAAATAACTGGATTTACCCTATTTTTATTACATTGAATTCCAGGAAATCTCTTAATTATAAAAAGAGATTTAATTTTTATATGAATTTAATTTTTATATAAGAAGTCAAGTTAGTTTAACATAAAACGTCAATCTGTGGAGTTGAAAATAGAAAATCTTCTACTTGACTATGTTTATAAAATTAAAATCTTCTTCTATTAGCTCTTTATTTTTATTATTGTATAGTATTACTATCTTTCCCATTACAATAACTTTTCTGTTAAATGGAGATTCTATCTTATTAGAATGAGTTATCTTTCAAATAAGTTCTTGTTCCATGACTTTGTTAATAATTATTGATACAATTAGATTAAGATTTAGTAATGTAGTCTGCTTAATTTCAGGATGCGTTATAATGTTTTCATCAAGATACATATCTCACGATCCTTTCTTAAAACGGTTTACCTGATTAGTCATATTATTTGTATTATCAATAAATTTATTAGTATTTATTCCAAGACTACCTGCCTTATTATTAGGCTGAGATGGCTTAGGTATCGTTTCATTTGCCCTAGTTATTTATTACCAAAATACAAAGTCATTAGGTGCTGGAATGATTACAGTTCTAGCTAATCGTATTGGAGATGTAATAATTTTAATTTCAATTGGAATTCTTGTATTACAAGGACACTGAGTAATTACATTGATATGAGATTTTTATCTCTCTACTTGAACTGTTTTAACTATTACTATTGCTGCAATAACTAAAAGAGCTCAAATTCCATTTTCAAGATGACTTCCTGCTGCTATGGCAGCACCTACCCCTGTATCTGCATTAGTTCATTCATCAACACTAGTAACAGCAGGAGTATTTCTACTTATTCGTTTTTATCCTTTTTTGAATTCTCTACCAGCATTTAAGCCTACGTTATTATTTATTTCAGTTTTAACGCTACTAATAGCTGGTATTGGCGCAAATTATGAAAACGACTTAAAAAAAGTTATTGCATTATCAACATTAAGTCAACTTGGTGTCATAATAATAAGATTAGGAATAGGAATGCCATATTTAGCTCTTTTTCATTTATATACTCATGCTTTATTCAAAGCTTTGCTCTTCTTATGTGCTGGTACCATCATTCATAATAGTTCAAATACTCAAGATATCCGACATATAGGATTAATTTCACAACAAGCCCCCTTAACTGTAGCTTGTATAAATATTGCAAACCTATCTTTATGTGGAGCTCCTTTTTTAAGAGGATTTTACTCAAAGGATTTAATTTTAGAAATATCTGTAACAAGTCCAACCAGCTTTCTCATAATCCTATTAATTTTTTTAGCTACAGGAATAACTGCAGCCTATTCATTTCGATTATCTTTTTGCTCATTATGAAGTTATATAAAAAACTCTCCATTTCATTCGAAATTAGAGGCAGATCCTTATATTAACTGAGCTACAACAACCTTGGCGTTAGCTGCAATCATTGCTGGATTTTTTATACAAACAGTATTTATAAACTTTGATCCAATTCCATTTATTATACCTATAACCTTAAAACTATTAACAATCAGAGTTATTTTGCTAGGTCTCTTAACTGCAGCAATTATTTGAGACTTAGATTTTAATAATAAAAAAATGAATAAAATAAAATTCTATTTTACGACCATGTGATTTTTAGCACCCATTTCAGCTCAACCTTTAACTAAATTTTCAATAGTTTTAGGAACAAATTTAATAAAATCAATTGATTTAGGTTGACTTGAAATTCTAGGAGGCCAGGGAATTAATATATTAACAAGTAATATATCTCAACAAAATCAGAAAATTCAAATTAAATCTTTCA